AGTAGCGGGATCGCTATAACTGACTCCGTTGAGTTCGCCGCCATAGAACTCGACAGTTACACCTACTTGTTCGACACTATATTTAGATTCCGCCCTTCTAAAAGGAACATCGGCTCTAACAATTCCGTCTCCGTCTACCAAAACAACCGGAAATGTTTCAAAAAAAGTAGGCATACGACGTACAAAAAGTTCGCGCCCCTCTTTATCTCTAAAGATAGGATGTCCTAACCACCCAACAGCTATTCCATCCCCGTTGTCCATTGAGCCCGCTCTGAATAACCCCCCCTTTGCCGGATTATTGCCGATGTAATCATAAAAAGCTAGTTTTTCGGGAATTTTAGACCAAGCTTCAGATAAACTTTGATTTTCAGCCAACCCAGCACCAATTCTTCGATATATTTCTTGTTGGAAGTATCCTTGATCCCATTGATAACGAGTGGGACCAAATAATTCAATCGGGGTCGTTGCTGAACCATACCACATAGTTCCAGCAACTACAAAAGCGGCAAAAAAGACAGCAGCAATACTACTGGAAAGGACGGTTTCAATATTTCCCATACGTAATCCTTTGTATAGGCGTTGAGGTGGACGTACACTAAGATGGAATAGACCCGCCAATATGCCCAAGGTCCCTGCTGCAATATGATGAGAGGCTATTCCTCCCGGAACAAAAGGATCAAAACCCTCCACACCCCACGCTGGATTTACGGATTGTACCCTTCCAGTTAGTCCATAAGGATCGGACACCCATATTCCAGGACCATACAATCCTGTTACATGAAATGCACCAAAACCAAAGCAAGCCACCCCTGATAGAAATAAATGAATTCCAAAGATCTTAGGCAAATCCAAAGAGGGTTTTCCTGTACGTTCATCAGTAAATATTTCTAGATCCCAATACACCCAATGCCAGATAGCTGCCAAAAAGCACAAGCCCGAAAACACAATATGTGCCCCGGCCACACCTTCGTAACTCCAAATACCCGGATTCGTTACAGTACCCCCTGTGATACTCCAACCGCCCCATGAATTGGTTATTCCTAAACGAGTCATGAAGGGTATAACGAACATACCCTGTCTCCACATTGGATCAAGAACAGGATCAGAAGGATCAAAAACTGCTAATTCGTATAGAGCCATCGAACCGGCCCAACCAGCAACCAGAGCTGTATGCATTATATGGACAGAAATCAAACGACCGGGATCATTCAATACGACGGTATGAACACGATACCAAGGCAAACCCATGGAAATACCCCTTTATCAATGAAAAATAGACACAATGTAACTTTATTGCATTGGAAAAAACTATGCTGTGGACCCTCTTTTTAGTGGATTATCTTGGGGAAAGAATTAATATTTGTTTGATTTGTTTGATTCTTTTCAATTACTTTTAGTAATAATGAAACTATTTTGTTCGTAGGAACAAAAAGAAGCAGATCTATTCTACACCCGATAAGTACCAATACGCAATGGTAGGGGAGTTGATACCATTTTATATGAGTGAATGCATATATATATTTGTTCATCATTCAAAGGACTTATTTGTAATAATTTTCCTTTATTCATTTTGTCTTCTTTATCTTTTTTTATGAACTTAGTCAATCTATGGATAAAATATGATAAAGGCCAATATTAGTAGGACACTAAATCCATTGTTACGCTTTCACATCAAAGTGAGATATAGTACTTAATTTTTCTTTTATTTAATGCCTATTGGTGTTCCAAGAGTACCTTTTCGAAGTCCTGGAGAGGAAGATGCATTGTGGATTGACGTATAGTGCGACTTGTCAGATATATTGGGTCATATGGTATTTCCCCATTCTCTTCCCCGATCGAGATATCCTCCCCTTCGCCCAAGAAAGATTGATTGAATTATCAAAAATTTGGAGCGTGAAGTTCAATTAGATCCATTTTTTCGGGAGGGTATACAGATTAATATTATCAATTAGAATAATTTATGGTTATCTTGGTTAGGCCAATAAAATGAAGTATCCAGGCTCCGTTTAGAAAAAAACCGGTAATAAATCTATTTATGATTACTATATTCTATCATATTCTATTTCTTTATATATTTATAATAGAAGTGATCTCAAACTGTTAATCAATCGAGTAATATGATGAATGCATTGAATATCTGTTGTAAGACATGAAATAAATTGTAAAAAGGAAGTCGTAGCAAAAGGACGTGGTATTGGGGCATTTGTCATATATGTGCAAATCCAAATCGGGCGGATCTTTACTCGGAGTAGAGCATAAACCTAAAAAAATTGAAGAAGCCCATTCAGGAACAAGAAAATTACATCGCGATTGAGATTGTATCTCGATGAAACAATACATCAATGAAAAGTTAGTTAGATAAATTTAGTAATTTTTTTTTATAGATAAACAAAACAGGCCCATCTTTTTTGAAAAATGAAAGAAAAGCCCCTTTTTATAAGTTAAAAGCCTGGTATGAGAAAAAAAAAAATAAAAGAAAGCGCTAGAATCTACATCTACACATTGATTCTTTTATTTTTTTTCGTTATTTTTGTTGAACCGTATGCATCAAAAGGTGCATGTACGGTTTCTAAGGGATACAACTTTATCCCAATCAACCGACTTTATCGAGAAAGATTACTTTTTTTAGGCCAAGGGGTTGATAGCGAGATCTCGAATCAACTTATTGGTCTTATGGTATATCTCAGTATAGAGGATGATACCAAAGATCTATATTTGTTTATAAATTCTCCTGGCGGATGGGTAATACCCGGAGTAGCTATTTATGATACTATGCAATTTGTGCGACCAGATATACAGACAATATGCATGGGATTAGCCGCTTCAATGGGATCTTTTATTCTGGTCGGAGGAGAAATTACCAAACGTCTAGCATTCCCTCACGCTTGGCGCCAATGAGTTTTTTATTTGATTTGAGAGAAAAAAGAAGACTATGCCTTCGCGCTATATGAAATATGAATATTAAGTAATAATAGCATGGCACTTCGAATTCGATATGATAAATTTTTTTAACCCTTAAATTATGTATCGAAAGAGTAGTATGAGATAAAAGGTATTTCCGATTTTATCTAATCTATCGGGAAGCCTATTTCAGCGTCACAAACTTTTTTGTTTTCACGCCGGGAGGCTCTTAACAATATTTAGGTTATGAAAGAATATGAAAATAAAAAAAAAATCTTGTTTTTTTATTTGAAAAAAAAAAAAAGAAACTTTGGGATTGCTAAATAACAGACGAAATAAATATATAAAGCAACGGAGCCATCATAGTATTTTTGAACTACTCCAAAAACAAAAAGAAGGGTGGTTATTGGATCATTTACCAACCCGAGTCTGATAGACCCTATATTTAATTTATTTGATATTTAAGTAAGGTAAAAACGAATTCCATTATAGAGCCGTATGCAATGCGTAAAAGATGCCTGTACGGTTGTTCAATTATATATTTTATTATTCTTTATCTCTTCACCTTACCATCATGCGAGATAGAATAAACATTTATTATGTTATATCATCAGGGTAATGATCCATCAACCTGCTAGTTCTTTTTATGAGGCACAGACGGGAGAATTTATCTTGGAAGCGGAAGAACTTTTGAAGCTGCGCGAAACCGTCACAAGGGTTTATGTACAAAGGACAGGCAAACCCTTATGGGTTGTATCCGAAGATATGGAAAGAGATGTTTTTATGTCAGCAACAGAAGCCCAAGCTCATGGAATTGTTGATCTTGTAGCGACTGAATAAAAAAGAAAAAATAACAAAAATTTCAGACGAATTGGTGATTTGAGATTTTATCTTCTTACCGGATTTAATATTCTATTCATTAATCTATTAATATACAAATAAAATAATTCATAATCATCCGGTTAAGATCGATCTAAACCAGCCCATTATGTATATGATTCAATATGCCAACTATTAAACAACTTATTAGAAACACAAGACAGCCAATCAGAAATGTCACGAAATCCCCCGCTCTTGGGGGATGTCCTCAGCGACGAGGAACATGTACTAGGGTGTATGTGCGACTCGTTCAGATCATGGGCTAGGACAAAAGAAAGAAAACAATTGATCCAGTATCAACGATCAGTACCAGTGAATAGACTAGAATGGAAGAACTCCATTCAATATCTAAAAATCAAAAAGATCTATTCTTCTATTGTGGTATCAAATGTATGGTTTCCGTTGGTGCAAATCCAATCAACTCGTTTTATAAGATGAGAAAGAATTCTCCATTGATAGCAAATGATATCCATTAAGCAGGGGAAATACTATTTTAAAAAGCAGAAAAATTATACCTTACTCTTGCAAGAACGGACTAACAGGGTCAGCTACTCAGCTAATCTTCATAATTAAATACCGTTACTGTATAAGTAGATCTCATTGTGAAAGACCTCGTACTGGATAATTATGGGTAGAGCCAAAGAGTGTGAACTGTACAAGTTAACAATAACATTGATTAAATGAAAGAAGGGCTCCGGTGTATAGAGAGGACCTCACCGTTTAAGAAGTAACCATAGAAACGATGGAACCCACTATATCCATTTATATTTACTACTTTTATGTGTTTTTGATACCTAATATCAATACAATTTTTTTCTAGGCATTTCACCTAGAAAAAAAAAAAAAAAAAAAAATCGTGGTCGGGAAGGTTATAGTAGCAAAAGCCATTGGAATTTAAATTTTATACATTGGAAGAATCCGTTTTGTTATTAATAGACTAGGGGAAGGGAATAACTGAAAGAAAGGAAATCGATTAGTTATTCATCAAAGTTTCATTTATTCAATGACCAGAATTAAACGAGGGTATATAGCTCGAAGACGTAGAACAAAAATTCGTTTATTTGCATCAACCTTTCGAGGGGCTCATTCAAGACTTACTCGTACTATTACTCAACAGAAAATAAGAGCTTTGGTTTCGGCTCATCGGGATAGAGGTAGACAAAAGAGAGATTTTCGTCGGTTGTGGATCACTCGGATAAATGCAGTAATTCGCGAGAATAAAGTATACTTTAGTTATAGTAAATTTATACACAATCTGTACAAGAGACAGTTACTTCTTAATCGTAAAATACTTGCACAAATAGCTATATTAAATAAGAGTTGTCTTTATATGATTTCCAATGAGATCATAAAATAAAGAGATTGGAAGGAATCCGTTGGAATAGTTTAAATGGAGTTCCCTGGAGAATGAACTCTGGGAAGGTAGAGTAGAAATTAGTATGATAAAATATGATAAAGTCATCAAAATGAAGAAAGACGTTAAATAAAAAATATTTATTCCTCTTCTCCCATTTTTTTTCTTACGACAGGACATTTCGATTTTACGATTTTTCGAACAAAAAAAAAAACGTCAATCCGCATTTGAGTTTGGATTGGAATTTTATTTTGATTCAATTCAATTGAAGAGTCAACCTATTTTTTTTCTGGTTCTAAGACCAGCAGCTCTAGCGGTTGACTCGCTTCTTTCAAATTGTTTCTCATTATTAAGAAAAGGTAACGGAGATAAAATACGAGCTTGTTTTATAGCAATAGTAATTAATCGTTGTTGTTTTAAGGTCAATCTATTCACCCGTCTAGATAATATTTTTCCTTGTTCGCTAATAAATCGACTAATTAAACTCATGTTTCTATAATCAATTCGATCCCCCGATTGGATCGGAGGCAAACGCCTACGAAAAGATCGCTTAGATTTAAGAAAGATTCGCTTGGATTTATCCATGGTTTGTTTATTCCTTATCCTGAAAATCCCAATCCTATTTCTTAATTCTACATCATCTTTGATCCGATCGAAATAGGATTTGGTTTGTTTATATTTATTTGTTTATAGTTATTTATTTATATTTATATTTAAATAAATTCAAAAATAAATTCAAATAAATTATATATATATATATATTGTTATATATAATATGTAATTTTTCATCTTCCTTGGAAGACTGACACACGAGCGATCGGGTCGATCTATTTCTTTATCTCCCCATGAATCGTATGTTTGTAACAACAGGGACAGAATTTTCTCAATTCCAATCGACTAGGCGTATTGTGTCGATTCTTTTGAGTAATATATCTGGAAATGCCCATTGATTCCTTATTAACACGATTTCGAACACAACTGGTACATTCCAAAATAACCGTTACTCGGACATCTTTACCCTTAGCCATGAACCTCCTTTGGTTTTTGATTCACTCAATTCTTTAATTTTCCGACCCGAAGCAAGGAAGAAGAAAGGACACAAAAATAGAAGCAGGTAACTCGAAATCAAATTATGAAAGAAATATTTTGTTGCAATCAATAATCAATATAGTAATAAATAATAAGTAATATAATGATTTCTAACTATATTTATAATTTTTAATTGCCGTACAGTATTTCATTTTCAGTTAAGTATCTTGTATGATATTGTTGCCCCAACCACCGCATTTCCATTCTATTATTAATTTAATTTGAGCCTGAGCCCGAGTTCATAGTTTCACTGAGGGTGAAACCGCTTTTTCTTTGTTTTTTTTTTTTTTTTTAGAAAGAATAAGTAAAAAAAGAAAAAAAAAACAAAGAAAAAAAGAAGGGAGGGGTAGGGATTAGTTACAGATATTTGATTGTATCTCTAATCTTCTTCCCCCTTCCCATATCAATAGCTAGAATGAAAAAAAGGGGAATATCAACGCATCCGGAAAAAAACGATTGATCTCTATCAATAAACCTGCTAAAGACCCGAACCATAGAGTACTTACTACCGGTGCCACGGAGAGATATGTTTTTAGATCTCGCATTTTAAAAACTCCTCTTTCTGTATTCGTTATTGTAATTTTATTAGAATTTGTAATACATAATGGTAATACATATATGACCGGATGTGTATATGTAGTTAATGACTTACCACTTGTACGCGGAGTTCCTAATTCAAATTGAAATGTACAAAATAGATATTTATTAAAAGAAAAAAAATACGTCCATTTCCGCCTTAAATTCCTAAAAAATATTAATTTTTTGTGGTAGATTTCATATTTATTTCATACTTTATATAAGTCTTTTACCATATTATATGTTTGTTATATGATATATGAGACCAAAAGTAAGAAGGAAGAAATGATAAGATAGTTTGTGTATATCAATGTAGGAAATAAAGATGTGGAAAACAAGACAGGGATTCTCTACAATGACACTGTAGACCAATTGAAAGGGATGTAGCGCAGTTTGGTAGCGCGTTTGTTTTGGGTACAAAATGTCACGGGTTCAAATCCTGTCATCCCTACCTATTACTTATCTTCTGAGCAGTAACGAGGGATCAATTGAGATCAATTAATAAAATTGTACATACATAATTAAATAAATATTTCATTTTTTTTTTTTATAGTATATATATATGCAAGATAAATTGGGGTTACAAAATATTTATTGTGATAATAAAGCGCTCTTAGTTCAGTTCGGTAGAACGTGGGTCTCCAAAACCCGATGTCGTAGGTTCAAATCCTACAGGGCGTGATTCTGTGTTCTTGTTAATC